ATCAATCAAATAAGGTTTTCGTTAGAAAAAGATTCTATAAAAGCAATGATAAATAGATACTAATAGAGCAAGAAAAGAAGGAAATAAAAAAAACATAGTATAGAAAAGATATCCAAAATTATATAGAAATCACTATCCTACCCTTAGTTTTTATTTCCTTAATTTAATTCCTTAATTTAATTGAATTTCGTTTGATTAGGGCAAAGTTCCTTAAAAACCTCTGCCTTTTTTAAAATATCCTGAACAGTTCCTGTAGGCTGAGCGCCTTTTTCAAGGAAATAGAGAATAGCGGGAACGTTTAAATAAGTTTGATTCTTGATCGGATCATAAAAACCCACTTTCCGAAGATCTCTTCCTTCTCTTCGGGATCGAACATCAATTGCAACGATTCGATAGACGGCTCATCGGGATAGATGTAGATGAAAAAGAACCCCCCCCCCTAGAACCGTATAGGAAGTTTTCTCCTCGTACGGCTCGAGAAAAAATGATTTGAAGTTTTGTCTATGGATAAAATTATAATAAATAGTAAAGGAATCCGTAAAAGAAATTAGCCTATAATTTAACTCATAGTCATTTTTATTTAACTTCCTTCCTGAAAACTAAAAAATCATTTGTACTCATAACTCAAGTTCAATAATTATCAAATATATTAAATAAAATTAAGATATTTTTTTATTGAGTGGTCTTTAACCCCCCTTTTGTCTCGTTGAAAATCTATTTGGATTCTTTATTCGGATCTGTGAGACAATTGAAGCGGTGTTTCCTTGTTCTGGGATCCTTTATCTTTGTTTTAAATCATTGGGTTTAGACATTACTTCGGTGCTTCTTAATCCTTTCAAAATGGTAGCAACATACCCCTTTTGTGATTTCTTTCTAGAATCATACCGACGGTTGATTCGTGCGCGATACACTGTGGATCGAAAAAGTTTTGCGGTTCCAACAATTTTTTTTGAATTGAAAATTTGCTCGAATCGGATCCTTTCAATTTCTATATCGATATCGAAGATATACTTACGAAGTTGTTCCAATTTATTGATTGGCATTAACCCTAGATCGTTGCCCCTGAGAAATTAATCAATACTTTCTACTCGAGCTCCATCATGAACTATTTACATTACAACCCAATAAAAAAAGAAGGGTTCTAGTAGAACAAACGACGTCGAGCCAAGAGCACCTTCATTCCTATATAAAAGAAAATGGTGGATGTAAGAATAAAAATCCACACCGGATCGTGTCCTTCAAGTCGCACGTTGCTTTCTACCACATCGTTTTAAACGAAGTTTTACCATAACATTCCTCTAATTTGGAACCAGTATGGAATTGATTCAATTATGGAATCATGAATAGTCATTGGTTCAGTCGGTACAGAGACATAGTCATTTATATTTTTTCTTAGCTACATAGATAATAAATATTTTTTCTGAAGAAATCTTAGCAAGACCCGGGCTTTTTTTGTATGAACGGAAATTTTTTCTATAAATCTATATCTCAAAAAAATATCTAACAGAAATATCCAGAAATCTAAATATAGAAATAACATAACTAACAGAAATAACACGAATAAATAAATTCTATTTGACTCTGCCTGTTCAAGTGACTCAATAAGATAGACTGACCCATTTCCAACTTCTCAAAGATTCAACCCATAAGGAATCATTACAAATCTTGATAATTGAAAAAGTTTCCTACTTCGACATCATTATTTGAGTCAAGTTTTACTTTTACAGTAAAGCCTACATTTGATTATCATAAGAAATAAGAATCTCTGTTTCTTTTCGAATAGAATTGTCAATGATTTAAAGCAAATAAGCTAAATAGATCGAACAATAAAAAGAAATATCATTGTTAAATATTTAAATTTGAATATTTTAGGGATGCAAATTCTTTTTCACAAAAATAGAAAGACTATTGTCACTGAAATAGGATAACAATACATACCCATAGGCTAAGCACTTCCTCGTTTTATATGTATTTTCATATTTTGTTTAACCTGGGGTTAAGTAATCTTTCTGCAACTGTGATCTATGCCCCATCTTATCTTTATCTGGATCACAAAAGGATTCAGTTACATTTGCATGTCATTTGAACTCGATTTAGTTCAGTTTGTGAAAAACTGAGATATGATTCCGAAAAGAATCATTCAAAATCAAAAAAGAAAGAAGAATAATATTCTATCCAATATTAGACCAATATTAGACCTTGAAACAGAACCTTGTTGAACAAAAAAGATGTATTCGGATACAATGGATATGCTCTGGGACGGAAGGATTCGAACCTCCGAATAGCGGGACCAAAACCCGTTGCCTTACCACTTGGCTACGCCCCATTTATATTTTTATTGGACACTAATACTAATAAAGAATAATATTGGTATTAAGTGTTCGTCAATTCCAGCCCAACTATCTATAGAAAATCTTTCTTCTTTATTCTTCTTTATAGAATATATTATAGATTCGTGCTAGGATTTTGACATGTGTATATCTAGAATTCAACTGAATTTATTGATCATTACATACAATTCAATTAAGATATTGTATGAAAGTATGATTTCTTCTATTCTCCTTTGAGAATTGGAGGATTTTTGATTGAGCGGAAAAAGAAGGAGTTTTTTGTCTACCTTACTTTCTTCATTTTTCCTTATATAAATAACTCAATCAAAATGCAATTATCTCGACGAACAAAATGTCTGTTATGCTTAATATCTTTAGTTTGATCTGTCTTAATTCTGCCCTTTATCCGAGTAGTCTTTTCTTCGCCAAATTGCCCGAAGCCTATGCTTTTTTGAATCCAATCGTAGATGTTATGCCAGTCATACCCCTGTTCTTTTTTCTTTTAGCCTTTGTTTGGCAAGCTGCTGTAAGTTTTCGATAAGATCTTGAATACTATCCTAGAAAATTCATGATTTATTCGAGAAAAATTATAACAATTGATAAGATCAAATAAGTCTGGGAGTATGAACCTTCAATTCAAACATTGAAATTCTTGGCTAGCCGCAATAAATTTGGCTCGCCCCATTTCCCGATTCTAATCCTTTTTCCGGCGAAAGACCTTATTAGGTTAGGGTCCCTTAGAATATCTAATTGTGGGTATGAAAGTGATTTGTGATAATCAAAGACTCTTATTACAAATTTAAACTTCAGTTGAATTTCTGAACATTCTTTTCTATTTCTAGAATTCATTTCTTGGTGTCAAAATAGGATATGTGATATAAAAATGGAGGATCTATTATCTTTTCTCGTTTTTCTTTTTCAAAAAATGATCTTGGAGGTTGTGTAATGCTTACTCTCAAACTTTTCGTTTACACAGTAGTAATATTCTTTGTTTCTCTCTTCATCTTTGGATTCCTATCCAATGATCCAGGACGTAATCCTGGACGTGAAGAATAAAATAAAAATTTCGTTTTTCTTGCTTGATTTACAATTTTCTTAAGATTTTATTTTATATATTCATATTCCATACGTTTAACTAGTAAAAAAATCAAAAGGGGTTTGCGAAATTTGAAAGAAAAAAATAGAAAGTCATCAACGGAAACGGAAAGAGAGGGATTCGAACCCTCGGTACGAATAACTCGTACAACGGATTAGCAATCCGCCGCTTTCGTCCACTCAGCCATCTCTCCCAATTGAAAAAGATAATTACTATGTTACATTACACATCAAGTAAGGATTAACGAAAGTATTTCTTTCACATTCTTTATCGTTATTATATAATTAGCAATTCCATTTAGATGCTCGAAAGATCCAAATAGAAAGATAAATAAAGAAGACCTTCTTGCTTTTATTTTGTTCGAAGTGCCTTTTGGGCCTGGCCCGGTCAATACCCAGCCGGGCCTTTTTTTGTTCCAACGAATTCCATATATTTATAGGTATAGGAAACATACTCTAAAAAAGATACCCAATTTGGTATCTGTGTAAGAATTTCCATTGTGGGGTTTACATATACTTATCGTTTTTGTTATAATGGAAATTGAAAGGATTAAGAATCAATTAAGTATGTTTTGTAGTTTCTTATGTCATTAGGCAAACCCAATTTTAGATTCAAATCCAAGAATCATTCAGGAATTCTCAGTCAACGAATAGTTAATGGTTCCCATTTGTCATAAATTTTGTGTCATAAATTTTGGCTTTTTTGAATGAAAATATACATTTGATTTTTCAATAGAAAAGTGAGGGGAAGTTTTTCGACATTGTATGTTTTGAGATACTATACAATCAATCGAAGGGGTGGTCAAACAAAAGGGGAAAAGGGTTTCTTTTAGAATTTTTATAAATTTAGAAAAAAAAGGATGAAATTAAAAAAGGGATGCAAGTACAATAAACTAAAGTTTAGTAATCCAACCCAGAAAATTTTATCTTATTGTGTATCGTTTTGGCGGCATGGCCGAGTGGTAAGGCGGGGGACTGCAAATCCTTTTTCCCCAGTTCAAATCCGGGTGCCGCCTCATCAACAAACGAATCAAAATTTATTATCTGCTGATATAAATCACCCAAATTTTACCCAACAGAACAGAATAAGGCGATTGTTGATACTTGGTTGATTCTAAACATCTGTTCTGGGGATTTTGTAAAAGATTGGAAATCTTTCAATCTAAAATTCAAAGAAAGATTATATTATAATGGTCGAAGCAAGACTTCCCGATTCCCTTCTACTGCTAATGTAATGTTTACTGATTGGGTCTTGAATTTCATTGGCATAGCCGGCGGCTAACTAGTTGTGGAAAGTCCTTTATGTAATCTACATATATAGACTCGCGAGAATCTCTGAGTGTTCAGGCATTCAATCACTATTAGATTGAGATTGGATGGATAATTTACTTTTTTATAGAAAAAGTGAAAAAAAATTATTATTTTTTTTGAAACCCCTCGTCAAGAGTATAATATACTATCTCCCAACTGCTTCAGAGAGACAATCGGGAAAGGAAAGGGTACGGATTAGATCAAATAGGAAATAAAAGTATGTAATAGATAGCAATTGATCTATTTGTACTTTGAAGGGCAACAAAGAATGGGCCCTCTTTTTTTATTACTATATGTTCCATTAGTCACATTCCTTTGTAGCGTCATTGTGTATTTTAGTTGTGTTTAGTCTTTCCCGATTAGAAATCATATAGGAATTTTTTAGAAATGGATTTATTTGATTGGTTCATCAATAGTGTTCGGCCAGAATCCCTTTTTGACTCTGGACCATGGATTCTACTATTATTAGTGAGCAATACAATAAATGGAATATTTCTATCATAAAGATAAGGGACATAATTGACATGGATATAGTAAGTCTCGCTTGGGCTGCTTTAATGGTAGTCTTTACATTTTCCCTTTCACTCGTAGTATGGGGAAGAAGTGGACTTTAGAAGGACTACTAATTTAGTTTAGGAATGAAACGGTATCAATTGTTTTATAGATCGTTCTGCAACGCATTTTTTATTTTTTATTTGAATTGAAATAATTTTCAAATCAAAATTTATTCATTTCGAAATTCCATTGGATTCTAGTGGAGAAATGTATTATATAACAGTAAAACAATTATTTCAGAAAGAAAGAGAATTGGGTCCTACGTTAATTCCATATATGGATTAATCACTACATATATTGAAGATAGAAGCTAATATAGTATACCAACTTTATTATAAAGTAAAGTACAACTTTATACACTACTATAAACACTAATAGAGAGTATGGTAAGAAAGAAATTTCTTACCATACTCTCGGATCTCATAGAATACCGCTCATTATAGCCCGTTGATTTCATTTAAGACGCAAAAAAATAATTCTTTTGATTTGATTTCTTCAACTATTGATAAGAACTCAGAAGTCAAGTTTCATTTCAAGTAATTAATTATTTTGACTGACTGTTTTTACGTAAATGATAAGTAGAAAAGCAGTAGGAACTAAAATGAACAGTGCAGTAGCAATAAATGCAAGAATATTTACTTCCATAATCTCAATCTCATCGTTTTTTTATTTCACAATAACTCGGGATTTAATCCCATAGAGATGATAAATCTTTCACCTGTCAATTCAATGAATGCATTACCTATCGATGATCTTGAATCGGATCAATATCATGAATAACAATATCTGAGCTATTAAATTAATTCGTCGTCGAGAATTGAATAGTATAACATACGAAGATCTTTTATCCATACCGAATCCAAGATTGGATTCCCGGACCAATCAAAAATTCCTTTATTTATCCTTCTTTTCTGTTCTTTCTTTTCTATAACCTACCTTAGGTCTTCCGTATAGAACCATCAAATGAAGTATCCTCGTCCGTTTCCATTAACTACAAAACGCCAACAAAAAATACAAGCGAAGTGGAAAAAGAGAGGAATTAGGTTGTAAATTTGAATGATCCAATTTTCTTTGGAAGACAAAGAAGTATGAGAAAGAGGAGTCGCGGGAGAAAAGATGGAATATTCTATCAACTTCACTATTTTAGTTATTTTCATTTTATTTTAGTTTAGGGTTTGTTCTTTCTTCGACAGAATCCTGAAAAAAAAAGGGGAAACCCCTTCGGAATTAAATTATGATCTCTGTCCCTTCTTTCATTTCACATAAAATGGAGAGGTGAATTGATGTACTTATTGGATCCGTCGGGACTGACGGGGCTCGAACCCGCAACGTCCGCCTTGACAGGGCGGTGCTCTTGCCTATTGAACTACAATCCCAGGGAAATAAGAAGAGATCTAACAGAAAATTTGGATTCTTTTTTATTCTCTCTTATCAGGTATTTCTTAAGAACAAGAGGGTTCTACCATCTGATAGTAGATTGGCGAATTTTTGGGCCGAGCTGGATTTGAACCAGCGTAGACATATTGTCAACGAATTTACAGTCCGTCCCCATTAACCACTCGGGCATCGACCCAACGCCTAATTAGACGTTCCATAATCAACTTCCTTTCGTCTCCCAGGCGGACTTGACAAATACATTTCACTTTTGATAAAATCCTACTCCTATGGTCTTGGTATACCCCTAGAGGGACTTGAACCCTCGTTTTCTCCGTGAAAGAGAGAGGTCGTAACCACTGGACCATAGGGGCACCAATGGACCATAGGGGCCTATGGCCACCTTTAGGAAATCAAAAAGCACTACACAATACAAATACAATAGGGAATAAGGCCTAAGGCCACCTTAACTTAATATAAATCAGCCGAGGGACACCTTTAGAAGATGAATAGGATATGAATCAAACCGAAAAACTCGTTAACTTTTCTGGGGGTTAATGGTAATCAAACTTTACCATTAAACTATACAATCTTTCAACTTTATTTCATTGGTCTTTCTCGTCTTTATCTCTCTCATTCAGAAAGAGTTTTGCATTGGATCCAAGAGACGGTACCTCTGAATCAGCAGAGCAGGAGATGCAAAAAAAAATGATTTACCAAAGTCTGATTTGGGAATTATATTGAGCCCTAAATCATATCAAAGTCATATCAAATTATATATATATATAAATAATACTGTCAACTGTCAATTGACGACAGGAGGGCAATAAAAGAA